ACTTGAGAGTTTCCTACCTCATACGGCTCGACAACCAACTCTTTTGTTTTGGTGTCCCAGTTTTTTCACTTTATATATATATATCTCATTGAATGTCTAATCCAATGAGATTTATTATAGATATTCCATTTTTCTTGGATTAAACAAAAGAGATTAATTACATGAGTTTCAAACTTGAATTTGAATTTAATTCATATATTAATTAATTAATATAATAAGTTTTATCTTTTCTCCTACCTTCAGAAATAAATAAAAGATAGGCATTGCAACTATTATTAGATATTAGAATTTTCTGAAAGGTAACTATCCCGTTTTCATATAAAAATTTATATAGAATCTTTGAAAAAGACTTTTCTTCATACTTCATACAAAAGAAAAAGACTTACTGTCTTTAGGATCTGATCCTACACCGCTGCTCAATACCTTAGGGGATCCACTCTATTACATAAGTAGATTCCTAAGATTTATCTTATATTATGAGATAAATAAACAGCTCTTATTGTATTGGTCCATAACCTTGCCAATTGATCTTTACGGTGCTTCCTCTATCAATTAAATCCTTTATTTATCCATAGAAGAAAGTATTTAGGCATACCTAGTAGTCACTTCATATTTTGATCTATGAAGTTGATTTAGTTGCTACAGCTGATAAAAAATCGTTTTGGACGATGCTTATGTAGAAAGCCTATTTTTTCTGTTTCTAGTATTTCATTTACTAGCTGTTCGTTCATTCTTTTTTTTTTTTCTATAGTGGAGATAGTCGCACGTAATGACAGATCACAGCCATATTATTAAAAGCTTGTGGTAAAAAGGGGTTTCGTTCTAATGCCCTAAAATAATATTCTAAAGCTTTGGTATGTTCCCCATTACTTGTGTGGATAAGGCCTATATTATATAGTATATAACTTCGATCATAGGGATCAATTTCTAGTCGCATAGCTTCATAATAATTCTGTAATGCTTCCGCATAATTTCCTTCGGATTGAGCCGACATCCGTTACGGTCGTCATTCGATTTAAAGAATTCTCCGTTTCAGAACCGTATATGAGATTTTCATCTCATACGGCTCCTCCTGTATGTGCATAATGAAAATAATATATGGAAAAAATTGATGTCATTATGAACTAAGTGGGGCTAATGTTTTTACAAGAAATCCCTAGCCAACCTTCTTGCAAAAGATCTTTTCTTACTACCAAGTGTGTTCATGCTAGATAAAAATAAAAAAGGAAACTCTAACAATTTCTTTGTTCTCAACGCCCCTAAATTTCCAGGAATTAGTCACTTCAACAGTCTTCAATGGTTATACGGGTATCCAAAGTACGAACGAGATGGATGTTTATTGTTCCAACCACTTTAATGAGTCCCAATCCAAAGAAGAAGCAAAAAGAAAAGGAAACATTTTGAAGAAAGTTTTTGTGTTGTTGATTTCTCGGCGTAGTGCTTCTTCCCTTATGCCGCCTATTCGTATTAGTGTAGTAGGATTGATCTGTAATACGGCAACCGAACCCCCCCCCATAGGTAAAAACCTTTTGCTCAATACTAGAATTCACAATTGAAGCATCTAAGGCTGCATTAATCGTGGATACATGACAGAAGGAATTGTTTTTTTATATTATAAACGTCACCTTCAACAAGCGTAGATTTTTTTTTTCAATACTAGTTTCTATTCCAAATCCGCGAAATAAAAAAATAATAATGATAATCAAATCGCACCATCTCTGTAATAAGTAAATGCCTCTTTTTCTCCGGAAGTTGTCGGAATGACTCGTAATAAAATATTGGCTACAATTGAAAAGGTTTTATCAATAAAATTTCCATTTATACGCGATCTCGGCATAGGTAGTAATCCATTCTATAACTCTTTTCATTACCTTTTGTGAGAAAATGATCACACAATCAAAGGAATTGTACAGTACGAACTAACATAAAAGCAGACTCATTAAAAAAAAACCTTCTATCTACTTCCAAATTTTCCGGTCAAAAAAGGTATCTATTAACCATAATCCAAAAAAAACTATGAATAACTCGCTATTCACCCAGGTGCGCAGTCATAATCCTGATGTAGGAGAGATGGCCGAGTGGTTCAAGGCGTAACATTGGAACTGTTATGTAGACTTTTTTTGTTTACCGAGGGTTCGAATCCCTCTCTTTCCATACTTTCAACTAATTCACCAATCTTCCATGATTGACCACACCGTATCAAATGAAATAAAGAAGAATAGATATAAAATAGTTAGACCTTGCTTTGATTTTGAAATAGATTCTCTATTCCTAATTTCTTTGATACGGAAAATGCTGGGAAGAACAAACAAGGGATACAAATCTCCCTACCAATCTATGGTACATGAATAGGAAAAAGATTCCCAGAAAAAAACCCTTACCTTGTGCCTTTTGACTTTTAATCTAAAAAGAGGGTCAAAGCAGAGTTGTCTGAACTCTTGTTTTTAGTTATTTATTTTACTTAAGTTAGGTTTATTAAGTCTGTCGAGAATAATATTCTACGACAAGCAATTCATTTATTTTCAAACCGACGCATTTCCTATCTATTATTTGATTGACTAATCCTTCATATTGGAATGTGTGAAGAGTCAGATGTTTTGGCAATTCCTCGGGGGCGGATGAATCAAGAAGATTTTGAACCAAAGTTCTAGATTTTTGTTCATCCTTCACTGTAATAATATCTCGGGGTTTGCAGCGATAACTTGGTATATCCACTCGACGACCATTAACTAAGATATGTCTATGGTTAACTAATTGGCGCGCTTGAGGAATAGTCAAAGCCATACCCAATCGAAAAAGGATGTTATCCAAACGCATTTCAAGTAATTGTAGTAAAACTTGACCTGTTGACCCCTTGGCTTTTCCGGCGATACGAACATATTTAAGTAATTGGCGTTCTGTAAGACCATAATGAAAACGCAATTTTTGTTTTTCTTCTAAACGAATACGATATTGAGATTTTTTTCCGGAGCGTGATTGGTTTCTAAGATCGCTTCCTGCTCTAGGCCTTTTACTAGTTAGTCCCGGTAAAGCCCCCAGACGGCGTATTTTTTTAAAACGAGGCCCTCGGTAACGTGACATAAAGACTCCTTTTTTATTGAAATTTTGCAAAACTAAACTAAATTAAAACTGAACTAAATGATAATGATAAATGACGCGAAATCCACTTCAATAAACTATTGAATACAAAGAGTAAGGAGATGGATTCTCTCAATATACAGATTATTTGTATTGTATATACAATATATACAAATCAAATAAATCACCAAAATTTTCCTTTTTTTCTTGATTTAGTTTGCAAAGATCTAACCCCTTTACCCAATATATATTCCTATATGGAAATGGAAGTTTATATGACATAATATAAATGGAGTGGTAACTCTTGGAAAAAGACGAAAAAAGTATTTTCAATCTTCTTTGATTTTGAAAGTACATTTAAAATCATGTAAAAAATCTAAAAAATAGAGAAAAGCCGGCTATCGGAATCGAACCGATGACCATCGCATTACAAATGCGATGCTCTAACCTCTGAGCTAAGCGGGCTCAAATAACGGAAATAGCGCATGCATACAAATTCACTAAACTACTAGATCGTATCAATTAACTATTCTATTCATATTCATCCTTATCTATGTTAGAATTAATAATATTCTATATATTCTAGAACAGAATATAACTCAAATAAATAGTGACTCTCATTAAATAAATAAAACCTAACCATTAATACATTAATTAATAGAATATAGCAAGATATCTACTTTATAATTTCGATTTCTTTAGTTTAGAAATAATAAAATCTTAATTAGATCAGAAATCCTTTATTGAAGTTAAATGACATCTGATTTCAAATTCTTGTTTTTTTGTTCTAACCTAATGCTATTATTTTTTTTTACTTTTTGTTTGTTATTTTAGTTCAAATATTCCAACTATTCTAATTAATATTTTAATTCGATTCTAAATCAAATCTACGAAGTAGACTTAGAATCTTTTTACATTACCCATTATAGAATTCATGGAAGTTAAAAAAAATTCGATCGTTCGAGTATTTCATCAAATTTCAGACAAAAATGAGAATAAGGGGAAGAGATATCTATATGTTATGTAGTATATAACCAATTGAATTGCAAATACAAAAATAATAAAATCTCTGTTGGTTAGACCAAATCAACATGGGGCTCAAAAATATCAATAAAAATGAAAGAAGATACGAAAGAACTCAAATCAGTATCGATATGTAATGAATTCAAGGGGTTCAACATAAGAAAAAGTGGAAAGACATCATAATGAGATCCTAATCTCAAAGCAAAAAAGGGGATATGGCGAAATTGGTAGACGCTACGGACTTAATTGGATTGAGCCTTGGTATGGAAACCTACTAAGTGATAACTTTCAAATTCAGAGAAACCCGGGAATTAACAATGGGCAATCCTGAGCCAAATCCAGGTTTACGCGGACAAACAAGAGTTTTGTTTAGAAAGCGAGAAAAAAGGGATAGGTGCAGAGACTCAATGGAAGCTGTTCTAATAAATGGAGTTCACTACCTTGTGTTGAGAAAGGACTCCTTCGATCGAAACTTGAAATCAAAAAGGATAAAGGATAAAAACCTATAATTGCAACTTATATTGCATACATATAGGTAACATAAAACAATCTCAAAAATGACGACTACGGCCTGAATCTCTATTTCTATTTTTTTTTTTAGAAACAAAAATAGAAATGTTGTGAATCAATTCGAAGTTTAAGACAAAATCGAGTATTCATTGATCAAATCATTCGCTCCATAGTCTGATAAATCTTTTGTGGAACTGATTAATCGGACGAGAATAAAGATAGAGTCCCATTCTACATGTCAATAACGACAACAATGAAATTTATAGTAAGATGAAAATCCGTTGACTTTTCAAATCGTGAGGGTTCAAGTCCCTCTATCCCCAACTCTACTCCCCCAAAAAATCTGTTTGAGACCTTACAAAGTTTTTTTTAGTTATTCAAAAATTCAT